TAATAAAAATCTCAAAATATTTAATTCTATTTTTTTCTTATTTCTTATTAATTTAATAAAAAAATAAATTAATTTAATAAAAAAATAAAGTAAAAGCGGGTAGCGGGAATCGAACCCGCATCGTTAGCTTGGAAGGCTAGGGGTTATAGTCGACGTTGATTCATCATTTTTAACGTCTCTAATTCAAAACTGAACGTGAAACTTTGGTTTCATTCGGCTCCTTTATGGAAGATGTATAAATTCCTATATTAAGACATGAACGAAAAAAAAAATTCCACCCATAACATCTATGTCAGCTTTTCTGTCTGAATGTATTCAGAACAACCCGCTTTCTAGACGATCCCTATAGAAAAGAGGGGGATTATATTATAACAACCTTTCTAGTTACTTCGTTCTCTATTTCTATGTGAGAGAATCCTTAGGAAAAGCATTTTGTTTCTACCGAGCTAAAAAAATTTGTCGATGTCTCTAGTAAACCAAAGTCATTGTTTAATAGCCATTTTGCTTCAATTTCCGTAATACAAATTCCAAATTAAAGATTTAGTTACGATTAGAAAGCCACTTTCTATCTTTATCCATGGATCCTTTACTCATACTTATTCAATTAGAAGTATTGATCTAATAAAAAAAAAAAATTATGTTTCGTAATCTCATAATCCAATTTTTCAATTTTGAATTGATTCTTGGATACAAATCACGAGAATGTATATTCTTCCTCGAATTTTTCATTGAGAGGTAAAGGATTAAATCCTTTTAAGAAATAAAGTTTTTGGTCGGAATGAAATATTAATCAAACCGAAAGACCCCTTAACTATATAAAGGATTATAGAACGAATCACACTTTTACCACTAAACTATACCCGCTACAATCCGATTATTGTATATAAATGAACCTTTTGTCGAACAAGAAAATGGGTCGTAATAAAAAGTTAAAAGAGTAAAAAGAAAGGATAGGATCATAAAATAATCATGAAAATTAGAGCGTTTACGTGTTGTATCAGAGAACCCAATGAGATTCGGAAAAGAGAATTCATTAAATTTCAATAACTAAAACTAAATAACAAGTGTTTTTTTGCCGGAGGTTTTTGACCTAGACGTCTCGACAAAACTACTTAAGCCATAACATACATGAAAATGTATTGTGCAAGAATCCACAGCTCCCTTTTTGTTATTTATTTACTTTACTAAAATAAAAGGAATAAAGAAAATAAAGAATAAATATAAAAAATTAAGATAAGAAACGACACTTTGATTCGATATCATTTGATTCTATATCATAGAAATCAAAAGAGTTTTTATTTTTCCAATCGTAATAACAAGCAAGTATTTTAGTTTTCAAATAAAAAAAAATTATTTATGATTCGTTGGAACAATAAATGGCGGGCCCGGCCTGGTCAGTACTTAGCCGGGCCGTGGAACTAAAAAGTACTCTCGGATGAAAAAAAAATATTATGAAGGGCTCTTTCAATCCTTATTTTTTATAATGTAACATAGTATTATCCTTTTTCAATTGGGAGGAGAGATGGCTGAGTGGACTAAAGCGTCGGATTGCTAATCCGTTGTACGAGTTTTTCGTACCGAGGGTTCGAATCCCTCTCTTTCCGTTTTTGTTGATGACTTGGTATTTTCTTTCGAATTTTTCGCGAGCTCTTTTTATTTTTAATAGTTAAAAATGTGTAATAAATAAAATCCTACTAAGAACATTTTAAAATCAAGCAAGGAAAACAAAAACCTTATCTTTTATTCTTCACGTCCAGGATTACGTCCTGGATCATTAGACAGGAATCCGAAAATAAAGAGAGAAACAAAGAATATCACTACCGTGTAAACAAATAGTTTGAGAGTAAGCATTACATAATCTCCAAGATTTTTTTTAGTAAAAAAGAGAATAGATTCTCCGTTTTTATACCGCATACCCTACTATTTTGATTTTTTATTTTGACACCAAGAAATAAAGTGGGGTGATCCAGATTTTTCGCGGTTGTACAAGAATTTCAATATTTGAATTGAGGGTGTAAGACTTATCTGATCTTATCAATTCTTTTCTTTGAATTTTTTTTTTTTTCAATAAATCATGAATTTGTCTAGACATTATTAAATTAAAGATATCATCGAAAACTTACAGCAGCTTGCCAAACAAAGGCTAAGAGAAAAAAAAACAGAGGTATTACTGGCATAACATCTACGATTGGATTTAAAAAAGCGTAGGCCTCGGGCAATTTGGCGACGAAAAAACTACTTGAATAAAGAGCAGAATTAAGACAGATACAGATCAAACTAAATATATTAAGCATAACAAACATTTTGTTCTTGAGGATAATTGTATTTTATTTATTTTGATTGAGTTATTAATAAATTGAGTTTTTTATTATTTTATTATTATAAATATGTTATTATTCATAGAAAAGAAAAATGAATAAAAAGAAAATAAGATAGACCAAAAAACTTTCTTTGATTTGAACTCACCCAATCAAAAATCCTTCAATTCTCAAATCAAAAGAGAATAGAATAAACCATACTTTCATACAATATCTTAATTGAATTATATGTAATGATCAATAAATTCTGTTTAATTCTACGTCTACATGTATAAAAATTCTAGTAATCTATTTTATAGATAATAGATATTTAGACTTGAGTTGACGAACAACCAGTACCAATATTAGTGTTTATTAGTGTCGACTAGAAATGGGGCGTGGCCAAGTGGTAAGGCAACGGGTTTTGGTCCCGCTATTCGGAGGTTCGAATCCTTCCGTCCCAGAACATACCTGACCCACGATCATTTTATTAATCTATAATTTTATTAATCTATAATAAAAAATAAAATATATATCTATATCATAATCTATATCATAATAAAATATATCAAAATAAAGATTGTCTTTTCGACCAGTCTTCCGTTTAAGAGTATAATATTGTTATAGAATGTGATTCTTATTTCTTTTTTTTTTTTTTTTTTTATTAATCATATCTTTTTCACAAATTTAATCGAGTTCAAATAACACGCATATGAAACGAAATTTTTATTTGTTAAATATTACTGATTTTACAATATGAAATACGAAAAAATAACAACCTAAATCTTCAAAATAACAACCTAAATCTTCAATCTTTCCTTACATCAGTCTTTTTTTTTATTAATCATTGATGGTTTAATCCAATATGGATTTATCTTTCTCTTAATGATGATAAAAAGCGAATGGTACTTACTGTAAAACCTTATGCAAATAATGATATAGGGTAGGAAACTATTCAATCAATTAAATCTTTTTAATGATTTCTTATGAGTTCTTAGTACTCTAAGAAGTGTGAAATTGTTGAATTTATCCTATCACGTTACTTGAAGATAGAGATTCAAAATAACTTGTTTATTCGTGTTTATTTATTCATGTTATGTTAGTTATAATAAAAAAAAAATTATAAACAATGGGGTTAAATTGATTGAATTCTTGTTGAGACTTCGTCATACATTATCCATTCTTCATATAGAAGAAAAAAGTATAGATTATTATGTACCGACCGAACCGATGATTATTCACGATTCCATAATTGAATCAATTACATACTGGTTCCAAACTGAAGGAATGTTATGGTAAAACTTCGTTTAAAACGATGTGGCAGAAAGCAACGTGCGACTTGAAGGACATGATCAGCTGTGGATTCTTACATCCACCACTTTTTTATATTATATAGGAACGAAAGTGCTCTTGGCTCGACATCATTTGTTCTGTTCCACTGGAACCCTCATTTTTGAGAGTGTTGCCATGTAAATAGTACACGATGGAGCTCGAGTAGAACGTATTGATTAATTTCTCAAGGGCAAGAATCTAAGGTTAGTATCGATCAATAAATTGGAACAACTTCGTAAGTATATTTTAGATATATAAATCTAAAGGATCCAATTCGATAAAATTTAAAAGTTAATTTTGTTTGGAATTGGTAAAACTCTTTTGATCAAATCAAAAGTAAAGTGTATTACGTAGGAATCAACCATTCATATGATTCTTTGATAGAAAGAAATCACAAAAAATGGTATGTTGCTGCCGTTTTGAAACGATTTAAAGATCACCGAAGTAATGTCTAAACCCAATGATTCAAGGCAAAGATAAAGATCCTGGAACAAGGAAATACCGTTTTCAATTGTCTCAACAACCAGATCATATTTAAGAATCAAAATAGATTCTAAAGGAGACAGACAAAAAGGGTTAGAGACCACTCAATAAATTTAATACCTAAAAGGTTTCTTTTGAGTTATTTGAGAGTTATTCAACTTGAGTTATGAGGATACAAATAATTTTTTTTTTTGGGGGGGGGGGGAAGACTAAGAAAAAGTATTTAAACTAAAATCAATAATATAATGAATTTGATGATTTTATGGATCTATTTGATATTATGATTCTATACATAGACATAATTTAGAATTTTCTCGAGCCGTACGAGGAGAAAACTTCTTATACGTTTCTAGGGGGGGGGAGTATTGTTCATCTATCCCAATGAGCCATTTATCGAATCGTTGCAATTGATGTTCGATCCCGACGAGAGGGAAGAGATCTTCGTAAAGTGGGTTTTTATGACCCGATAAAGAATCAAATCTATTTAAATGTTCCTGCTATTCTATATTTCCTTGAAAAAGGTGCTCAACCTACAGGAACTGTTCATGATATTTCAAAAAGGGCGGGGGTTTTTACGGAACTTCGCTCTAATCAACAAATAAAATTCAATTAATGAAATAAAAAAAAATGTGGATGATTTGTATATAGCCTTGTATAACCTTTTTGTTTCTTTGCTATTTCCTCTTTTGTTCTATTTATATCATACTAAATTTATTATTGTTACTATAAATACTAAATTTATTATTGTTACTATAAAAGAGTGTCTTTTATAACGACAAAAATCGATTTTTATTTTATTGATATAATTTATATTTTATTGATATAAATTTTATTGATATATATAAAATAGATAGAAAAAGATTAAGTGAATAAATAAATGAAGTAATCGGGTCTATAAATATAAAATTTTGAGATTACTGTCAATGAGTTAAGGAACAAATAAAAAAACACAAAGGATTTCACTTGCTTATTTTAGTGAATAAACCTCATTTTTTTACTTAATTTTTTTTCCACCAATATTGTATCAATGTTGTGTTGTATAGAAATATTATATATAGTGCCAATCCAACACAAGTCCTTAGTTTTTTTTTTTTTTCTTATAATTCTAAATTGTCTAATTGATTGAAATTGGAATTGTTAGTTAGATTTATAAATTGTTTTTTCTTTTGTATTTTTTTCTCAACATTCATATTGACAACAGTGTATCAATTCATATTGACAACAGTGTATCAAATAAATATAATCCGATCGTGGATAAAAGGATCCATTTATATCTCCGTCCCATAGCTTTTATTTCATTCAAATAATGGGTTCTTGTATTTTCTGTGATACAAGAAGTCTTTTTTTGATTAAGATTAAACTCAATAAAATCTATATATATTATAGAATTAATGGATGTATTTTTAAATATTTTACTTAAATATTTTACTTTATCCCTATTTTTATCTGAGAATTTTTTCATCGGATCTGCTCATTTTTATTATGTTCAGAATCTAATCAATTAGAATTTAAAAAATTTGTGCTATTTTAATGTTTTGATTGGTTTGGATTGCGTTGTGCAATTCAATCTTTTTTTTATTGAGATTCCGATTGTATCTACACATTCTAATTATTTTATTTGGGTTGCTAACTCAACGGTAGAGTACTCGGCTTTTAAGTGCGGCTAGCATCTTTTACACATTTGTATGAAGCAAAAGATTCGTCCATACCATCGGTAGAGTTTGTAAGACCACGACTGATCCTGAAAGGAATGAATGGAAAAAGCAGCATGTCGTATCAATGGATAATTCTAAGAATATTTCATTCTTACCGAATAGGTCCAAAACCTTATTAAAATTGTTTGAATTCTTGTCGTGTAATAAAAAAAATGAATTTGGTCGAGTGAATAAATGGGTAGAGCCCTACTACGGTTCCAATTATAGGGAAACAAAAAGTAATGAGCTTCTGTTCTTAATTTTTGAATGATTACCCGATCTAATTAGACGTTAAAAATATATTAGTGCTTAATACGGGAAAAACTTTTCCCATGAGTGGATTATAAATTTCTTATGAGTCCTAATTATTAGCTATTACCCATTATGGGGTAGAGATAAATGTGTAGAAGAAGGCAGTATATTGATAAAGATTTTTCAAAATCAAAAGAGCGATTGGATTGAAAAAATAAAGGACTTCTAACCATCTTGTTACCCTAGAATGAACATAAATCAATTAGATGGAAAAAGAGAGGCTAGAGAGTCTGTTGATGAGTCTTACTTGTTCCGAGGTATTTTCTTACTATAATACCTTGTTTTGACTGTATCGTACTATGTATCATTTGATAACCCAATAAATCACCTATTTCTTTTCTTGTTCACATTAAAAATGGAAGAATTTCAAGGATATTTAGAACTAGATAGATATCAGCAACATGACTTCCTATACCCACTTATCTTTCGGGAGTATATTTATGCACTTGCTCATGATCATGGTTTAAATAGATCGATTTTGTTGGATAATGTAGGTTATGACACTAAATATAGTTTACTAATTATAAAACGTTTAATTAGTCGAATGTATCAACAGAATCATTTGATAATTTCCGCTAATGATTCTAACCAAAAAAAAATTTTTGGGTACAACAAAAATTTGTATTCTCAAATGATGTCGGAGGGATTTGCAGTCATTGTGGAAATTCCGTTTTCCCTACGATTAGTATCTTCCTTAGAGGCGACAGAAATCGTAAAATCTTATAATTTACGATCAATTCATTCAATATTTCCTTTTTTAGAGGACAAATTCCCACATTTAAATTATGTATCAGATGTACTAATACCCTACCCCATTCATCTGGAAATCTTGGTCCAAACCCTTCGCTATTGGGTGAAAGATCCCTCTTCTTTACATTTATTACGACTCTTTCTTCACGAGTATTATAATTGGAATAGTCTTATTACTCCAAAAAAAATTATTTTTTCAAAAAGTAATCCACGATTATTCTTGCTCCTATATAATTCTCATGTATGTGAATACGAATCCATTTTACTTTTTCTTCGTAATCAATCTTCTCATTTACGATTAACCTCTTCTGGTATCTTTTTTGAGCGAATCCATTTCTATGAAAAAAAAAAATATCCTGTAGAAGAAGTCTTCGTTAATGATTTTCCGGCCGCCATCTTATGGTTCTTCAAGGATCCTTTTATGCATTATGTTAGATATCAAGGAAAATCTATTCTGTCTTCGAAGGATACCCCTCTTCTGATGAATAAGTGGAAATATTATCTTGTCAATTTATGGCAATGTCATTCTTATGTGTGGTCTCAACCAGGAAGGATTTATATAAACCAATTATCCAAGCATTCCCTTGATTTTTTGGGTTATTTTTCAAGTATGCGACCAAACCTTTCGGTGG